AACACTTTTTGAATTATGGATCCACTAATCAAAATTCAATGCGTAATTTTAGCATTCAAAGGATATTCCTGAATAATCTTATTTTTCAGTTATTGAACCTTTTCATTTTACCAAGTTCAATGTTAGTCAGATTAGTCAACATTTATATGTTTCGATGCAACAACCAATTTTTATTTCTAACAAGTAGTTTTGTTGGTTGGTTAATTGGTCACATTTTATTCATGAAATGGGTTGGATTGATATTAGTCTGGATACAGCAAAATAATTCTATTAAATCTAATGTACTTATTCGATCTAATAAGTACATTATGTCAGAATTGAGAAATTTTATGTCTCGAATCTTTATTATTTTTTTATTTATTACTTCAATTCAATATTTAGGCAAAACACCGTCGCCCTTTTTTATTAGGAAACCGTCAAAAATTCAAGATTACGAAAGGGGTGAAATTGATAACAAAATCAAAATAGGTGTAGAAAGAACTGCCAAAACGAAGATAACTAAAGAAGAACAAAATAAATCCACCGAAGAATATCTTTTTCCTTCTCGTTTTTCGGAGAAAAGAGAGGATTCGTACAAAATCAATGAAACAGAGGAGAAAGATATCTTTCGATTGGAAAAACCTCTTTTAAAGATTCTTTTCGATTATAAACGATTCCATCGTCCATTGCGATATATAAAAAATAATCGATTTGAAAATGCTGTAAGAAATGAAATGTCACAATTTTTTTTTCATACATGTCAAAGTGATGCAAAAGAAAGAATATCTTTTACGTATCCATCTAGTTTGTCAATTTTTCTTGAAATGATGCAAAGAAAGACATCTTTCTTCACAACAGAAAAACTCTCCTATGATGAATTGGATAATCATTGTAGTTCTATTAATGAACAAAAAAGAAACAACCTAAGCAAGAAATTTATAAATAGGGCCGAAGCTCTAGATAATGAATTTCTTGCTCTGGATGTACTCGAAAAAAGGATTAGAGTGTGTAATGATAAGACTAAAAAAAAATACTTACCTAAAATATATGATCCTTTCTTGAACGGACCCTATCGCGGACAAATCAAAAAAAGTTTTTCACTCTCAATCAAAAATAAAACTTACACAAAAAACTACATTTGGATAAATAAGATTCATGCTATCCTTCTTAATATTAATACTAATTATCCTTATCCAGACTTTGAACAGAAAATGTATCCATTTGATAAAACATCATTATTAACTGAAATTCGTTTTTTTTTTAACTTGATCAGTCAATTTTCTGAAAAATCAGTATCAAGTTTCAATTTGAAAGGACTTTACTTATTTCCAGAACATGAGAAGATGGATTCCGAAGATAAAAAAATAAAAATGAGATTCTTATTCGACGCAATTATAATTAATCCGAAGGATAAAACAGTTCTAAATAGAAAAAGATGTATTGGAATAAAAGAAACCAGTAAAAAAATTCCTCGATGGTCATACAAATTAATTGACGAGATAGAACACCTGGAAAGAGCTGCTGAAATAGTGGATTATGAGATTCGTTCAAGAAAAGTCAAACGTATAGTGATTTTTACTGATTACTCAAAGAATGACGATACTTATACGGATACCAAGGATACTGATAATTTTCATGAAAAAGATGAATTTGCGTTAATACGTTATTCACAACAACCGGATTTTCGACGAGACATAATCAAAGGATCTAGACGTGCTCAAAGACGTAAAACTGTTATTTGGAAACTCTTTCAAGCAAGCGCGCATTCCCCTCTTTTTTTGGACAAAATTGACAAACCCTTTTTCTTTTCTTTTGATATTTTCGAACCAATGAAAATATTTTTTCTTTTTCAAAATTGGATGTGGAAAAATAAGAATACAGAATTGAAAATTTCGGATTATACAGAGGAAAAGACAAAAGAAAGTAAGAAAAGAGAGGAAGAAAAATGTATAGAAATAGCAGAAGCCTGGGATAGCATTCTATATGCTCAAGTAATAAGAGGTTTTTTATTAGTAACCCAATTGATTATTAGAAAATATATTCTATTACCTTCATTGATAATAACTAAAAATATCGTTCGTATACTATTATTTCAATTGCCCGAATGGTCAGAGGATTTAAAAGATTGGAATAGAGAAATTTATATTAAATGCACCTATAATGGCGTTCAATTATCCGAAAGAGAATTTCCGAAAAACTGGCTAACCGAGGGTATTCAAATAAAGATCCTTTTTCCTTTTCGTCTGAAACCTTGGCACAGATACAGATCTAAGCTACGATCCCCTCAAAAGGAAAAAGATCCAATGAAAAAAAAAAAAAAAGCAAAAAAAATGGATTTTTGCTTTTTAACAATTTTCGGAATCGAAGTAGAATTGCCCTTTTCTTCTTCTCCCCGAAAGCGACTTTCTTTTTTTAATCCCATTTTTAAAGAACTTAAAAAAAAAATCAAAAATTGGAAAAATCATTTTTTTCTAGTTCTAAAAGTTTTAAATGAAAGAACCCAATTTTTTCTAAATGTCTCAAAAGAAACAACACAATGGATCATCAAAAGGATTCTCAAAAGGATTCTATTTCTAAAAGAAAAAACAAAAAAACTATCACTATCCAATCTTTTATTTATATTTGGATTGAGACAAATATATGAATTGAATGAAATTCAAAAAGATTCAACAATCAGTAAGAGTAATCCAATGATTTACGAATCCCCCATTCCAATTCAATCTATTAATTGGACAAATTGTTCGTTGACAGAAAAAAAAATAAAAAATCTGAATGATAGAACAAAGACAATCATAAAACAAATAGAAAAATTTACAAAAGACAAGAAAAAGGAGTTTCGAATTTCAGAGAAAAATATTTGTTCTAAGAAAACAACTTATGATGATAAAAGATTAGAATTACAAAAAAATATTTGGCAAATATTACAAAGAAGAAATGTTCGATTAGTCCGTAAATCACATTATTTTTTTAAATTTTTCATGGAAAGGGTATACATAGATATCTTTGTATGTATCATTAATATTCCTAGGATCAATGTACAACTTCTTCTTAAATCAACAAAAAAAATTCTTAATAAATACATTAACACTAATGAAACAAATAAAGAAAGAAGTGATAAAAAAAATCAAAGTCTAATTCACTTTATTTCTACTATAAAAAAATCAACTTGTAATATTAGTAATATGAATTCACAGAATTCTTGTGACGTATCCTCTTTGTCACAAGCATATGTATTTTACAAATTATCACAAACCCAAGTTATTAACTTATATAAGTATAAATTAAGATCCATTTTGGAATATCATGGAACACCCCTTTTTCTTAAGAATGAAATAAAGGATTCTTTTTTTGGAGTACAAGGAATATCTCATTCCAAATTAAAACATAAGAACCCTCCCAATTCTGTAATGAATCAATGGACAAATTGGTTAAAAGGTCATTATCAATATGATTTATCTCAGAGTGGATGGTCTAGATTAGTATCACAAAAATGGCGAAATAGAATGAATGAATGTCATCTGGCTCAAAATAAAGATTTAACCAAATGTCATTCATATGAAAAAAACGGATTAATTCTTTACAAAAAACAAGAAGTAGACTCATTACCAAATCAAAACAAAAAAATGAAAAAACAATATGGGTATGACCTTTTATCATATAAATCTATTAATTATGCGGATAAGAAGGACTCATCTATTTATGGATATAGATCGCCATTTCAAGCAAATAATAACCAAGCGACTTCTTATAATTACAACACGCGTAAAAAAAAATTATTTGATATGACGGATGATATTCCTATCAAGAATTATCTAGTAGAAGATTCTATTCTAGATATGGAAAAAAATCTGGATAGAAAGTATTTTGATTGGAGAATTCTGAATTTTTGTCTTAGAAATAAAGTGGATTTTGGGGCTTGGATCGATACCGATTATTATTTTACGCTTCATCAAGAAATCAACCCATCCAATCAAAAAAAGTTTTTTTTTGATTGGATGGGAATGAATGTAGAAATACTAAATCGTTGCATAGCGAATCGGGAATCTTTTTTCTTCTCTAAATTTTTTATATTTTATAATGCATATACAAGTAACCCATGGATCATACCAATCAAATTACTTTTTTTCAATTTTAATGTAAAGAAAAATGTTAGTGAAAAGAAAAAAATAGATGTTTTTAGACCATCGAAAAAAAAAGAATCTCTTGAATTAGAGTTAGAAACTCGAAATCAAGGAAAAACCGAATATGCAGATCGAGTAAATCTTGAAGCATATCTCTCAAAGAAAGAAAAGGATGTTGAAGAAGATTATGCAGGATCGGACATGACAAAGGGTGTAAAAAAAAAGAAATACAAGAACAACATCGAAGGAGAACTTAATTGCTTCCTAAGAAGATATTTGCTTTTTCAATTGAACTGGCATGATTGTTTAAATGAAAGAATAATGAATAATATCAAAGTATATTGTCTCCTGCTTAGACTGATAAATCTAAAAGAGATTGCTATAGCCTCTATTCAAAGAGGAGAACTAAGTCTAGATATTATGAAAATGCAGAATCAGAAGGATTTCACTCTTACAGAATTGAATAAAAATACAAAATTGATGAGAAAAGGAATATTGAGTATGGAACCAATTCGTCTGTCTAGAAAAAACCATGAACAATTTAGTATGTATCAAACCATAGGCCTTTCGTTGATTCATAAGAGAAAGCAAAAGCACCAAATTAATCAAAGATATCGAGAAAAAAGCTATGTTGATAAGAAGAATTTTGATAAATCCATTCCAAGAACAAGAGATCAAAAGCTGACTGAAAATAAAGAAAAAAATCATTATGATTTGCTTGTTCCTGAAAATATTTTATCCGCTAGACGTCGTAGAGAATTGAGAATTCTAATTTGTTTCAATCCTAGGAATAGAAATAGTGTGCGGAGAGATACGGCATTTTACAATGAGAATAAAGTGAATAATTGCTGTCAAGTTTTGACTACAAGTAAAGATCTTGATAGAGATAAAAAAAAACTAATTAATTTAAAGTCATTTCTTTGGCCAAATTATCGATTAGAAGATTTAGCTTGTATGAATCGCTATTGGTTTGATACCAATAATGGTAGCCGTTTCAGTATGGTAAGGATACATATGTATCCTCGATTGAAAATTCGTTAATCTACATTTTTCTTTTTTCTATTTCCCGTAACATATCTGGTATGCGAAGACAAATAGATGCACACACGCATTGTCTTACCTTCTATTCTGAGGCATGATACTAATTCAATGATATATCCATTAGATCTATAAATGAATCAACAAAATTTTCTTATTTGAAGTCTACAATTTTTCTTTTGTGAATGCATAAATATAGTATTTTTTGTATACCTATTTGAATTGGATTGATTAATAATAATGAATTTGAAAAAAAAAAAAATAACGAATTCTTAAGAAAATTAATGTATATACCAAATTGAAAATGAATGTCATTATTATTACTGATCAATAAAAATATCTAGAATCTATAAAAAAAAGGGGGGGAAAGAGAAGCTTTCATTTTATTTTATGGTAAAAAATTCATTTATACCAGTTATTTCACAAGAAAAAAAAGAAGAAAACCCCGGATCGATTGAATTTCAAGTATTCAATTTCACCAATAAGATACGAAGACTTACTTCACATTTGGAATTGCACAGAAAAGACTATTTATCTCAAAGGGGTTTACGTAAAATTCTGGGAAAACGGCAACGACTCCTGTCTTACTTGTCAAAGAAAAATGGAATACGTTATAAAAATTTAATTAATCAGTTGGATATTCGGTAGTCACAAACTCATTAATTTGAAGAGTCATTTTGAATTATTCGATTTATTAGATCTTGAATTTTGATGAACTCATTTTTGTTTTAAGCAATTCATGGAAGAATGAATCGAGGAAAAACCGATGAATGCCCCAGCTACAAGAAAAGACCTCATGATAGTCAATATGGGTCCTCACCACCCATCAATGCATGGTGTTCTTCGACTCATTGTTACTCTAGATGGTGAGGATGTTATTGATTGTGAACCAATATTGGGTTATTTACATAGAGGGATGGAAAAAATTGCGGAAAACCGAACAATTGTACAATATCTGCCTTATGTAACACGTTGGGATTATTTAGCTACTATGTTCACAGAAGCAATAACCGTAAATGGACCGGAACAGTTAGGAAATATTCAAGTACCTAAAAGAGCCAGCTATATTCGAGTAATTATGTTGGAGTTGAGTCGTATAGCTTCTCACCTACTATGGCTGGGACCTTTTATGGCAGATATTGGTGCACAAACCCCTTTCTTCTATATTTTCAGAGAAAGAGAATTAATATATGATCTATTCGAAGCTGCCACTGGTATGAGAATGATGCATAATTATTTTCGTATCGGAGGGGTAGCGGCTGATCTACCTCATGGCTGGATAGACAAATGTTTGGATTTCTGCGATTATTTTTTAACAGGGGTTGTTGAATATCAAAAACTTATTACGCGAAATCCTATTTTTTTAGAACGGGTTGAGGGAGTAGGCATTGTTGGTGGCGAGGAAGTAATAAATTGGGGTTTATCAGGACCAATGCTTCGGGCTTCCGGAATACAATGGGATCTACGTAAAGTTGATCATTATGAGTGTTATGAGGAATTTGATTGGGAAGTTCAATGGCAAAAAGAAGGAGATTCATTAGCTCGTTATTTAGTACGAATTGGTGAAATGGTGGAATCCATAAAAATTATTCAACAGGCTCTGGAAGGAATTCCGGGAGGGCCATATGAGAATTTAGAAATCCGCTGCTTTGATAGAGAAAAGGATCCAGAATGGAATGATTTTGAATATCGATTCATTAGTAAAAAGCCGTCTCCGACTTTTGAATTACCGAAACAAGAACTTTATGTGAGAGTTGAAGCCCCAAAGGGAGAATTAGGAATTTTTCTAATAGGGGATCAGAATGGTTTTCCTTGGAGATGGAAAATTCGTCCCCCGGGTTTTATCAATTTGCAAATTCTTCCTCAGTTAGTTAAAAGAATGAAATTGGCTGATATTATGACAATACTAGGTAGCATAGATATCATTATGGGAGAAGTTGATCGTTGAAATGATAATTGATACAACAGAAGTACAAGATATCAATTCTTTTTCCAGATTGGAATCTTTAAAAGAGGTCTATGGAATTATATGGGTACTTGTCCCTATTTTTACTCTTGTATTGGGAATCACAATAGGTGTACTAGTGATTGTATGGTTAGAAAGAGAAATATCCGCAGGGATACAACAGCGTATTGGACCTGAATACGCCGGTCCTTTGGGAGTTCTTCAAGCTCTAGCAGATGGAACAAAACTACTTTTCAAAGAGAACCTTATTCCATCTAGGGGAGATACTCGTTTATTCAGTATTGGACCATCCATATCAGTCATATCAATTCTAGTAAGCTATTCAGTAATTCCTTTTGGCTATAACTTTGTTTTAGCTGATCTCAATATCGGTGTTTTTTTATGGATTGCTATTTCAAGTATTGCTCCCATTGGACTTCTTATGTCAGGATATGGATCAAATAATAAATATTCCTTTTTGGGTGGTCTACGGGCTGCTGCTCAATCGATTAGTTATGAAATACCATTAACTCTATGTGTGTTATCAATATCTCTACGTGTGATTCGTTGAGACAGAAACTTTTCCATGCTCCTTTCTGTTCGTCTTTATTTCTTTTCTTCTTTATAAGAAAGGGGTAGACAAAATTGAATAGATATCCTTCATTATTTATTTTTATTCGGAATTCGGATTGATGAACTAAATCAGATAGTTATATGAGTGAAATAAAACCGCTTCTATTTAATTCTAATTTTTCTAATTTAATATATATTTAAAATAAATTATATTTCAAATAAATAAATTTTAAATTAATTATTAAATAATTTAATAATTAATAATTAATATAATTAATAATATATATTAATTTAATATTAATTTACGAATTTCATTTGAATCCGCAGTAAAAATATTGAGTCTCATTTTCTATGTATAAGAATTAAGTGGAAAAAAAAATTATAAGCGGAAGAAAGCGTTTACCCCAAAATTGGTTGATTAGTCATCCTGTCTTGAAGCGGGCTCAAAAGACCAACCTTATTGAGTTTTCACTACCGTTTGTATGAATTACCATACATGTATTACCATAAAGATAAAGGGGGATTGATAAAAAATGAGTGGATGGTTAGAAACACCAAGATACACAAAGGATTAGTAATGGAGATTATGTAAATTCTCCAAAAGAGCATTTCTGCATAATATAAAAAGAATACTAATTGGGACTTTAAGTTGGTAGAAATAATCAGGCAGTACTCCCCACAATTCCGATCCAGAGTATGCTCCTATCCACTGATTAAATAAATGACTATCAGAAACGAAATAATCCTTTACTTTTTTTTAGTCCCCTTTTTTTTGTTTTGCACATAAAAAAAAAGAAGAATAGGAACGAAAAAAAAAAAAAAGAATAATATAATACAATTAAAATAAAAAAAAAGAGGGATCCCTTTGGATTCTTTCTTATACCCATATTCATGGAGATACAATTTATGTCATAATTCATAAACTAGTGTCTAATTTTTTTACGTAATCGAAAACGCTGGGTTATTGATAATTCTAAAGGAGTATTTTATTGAAAAATTCAATTATTACTCAACAAATTCAAATTCTTAAGGGATGAGATCAATTCAGAAGTACCTTTTGTATTTATTATTATAACAGACAGAATTCAATTGGTCTAATTCAGGACCGTCCAATAGATTTGAACCCTATCTATCCTAGGGATAGATCAAGATAAATAACCAGCCCGGTCCTTAGATTTATTTATGGCCTTCGAGGAGCCGTATGAGGTGAAACTCTCATGTACGGTTCTGTAATAGCGATGGGAACAGTAATGTTATCACCGACTAGGATTATCTAACAGTTTAAGTACAGTTGATATAGTTGACGCGCAATCAAAATATGGTTTTTGGGGATGGAATTTGTGGCGTCAACCTATAGGTTTTATCGTTTTTCTAATTTCTTCCCTAGCGGAATGTGAAAGATTACCTTTTGATTTACCAGAAGCAGAAGAAGAATTAGTAGCGGGTTATCAAACCGAATATTCGGGTATAAAATTTGGTTTATTTTACGTTGCTTCCTATTTAAACTTATTAGTTTCTTCATTATTTGTAACAGTTCTTTACTTGGGCGGTTGGAATATCTCTATTCCGTACATCTTCGTTTCTGAGCTTTTTGAGATAAATAAAACATGTGGAGTTTTTGGAACTACAATTGGTATCTTTATTACATTAGCTAAAACTTATTTGTTCTTGTTCGTTTCTATCACAACAAGATGGACTTTGCCTAGGCTAAGAATGGATCAATTATTAAATCTTGGATGGAAATTTCTTTTACCTATTTCTCTCGGTAATCTATTATTAACAACTTCGTTTCGACTGTTTTCACTGTAAAAGATTGATATTCTATATTCATAACTTGTCTAAAACAAGAGAAAGAAACAAAACAAAAATATTCATAGATATTCACGATATGTTCCTTATGGTAACTGGGTTCATGAATTATGGTCAACAAACAGTACGAGCTGCAAGGTACATTGGTCAAAGTTTCATGATTACCTTATCCCACGCAAATCGTTTACCCGTAACTATTCAATATCCTTATGAAAAATTAATCACATCGGAACGTTTCCGCGGTCGAATCCATTTTGAATTTGATAAATGCATTGCTTGTGAAGTATGTGTTCGTGTATGTCCTATAGATCTACCCGTTGTTGATTGGAAACTGGAAACTGATATTCGAAAGAAACGATTGCTTAATTACAGTATTGATTTCGGGATCTGTATATTTTGTGGTAACTGCGTTGAGTATTGTCCAACAAATTGTTTATCAATGACTGAGGAATATGAACTTTCGACTTATGATCGTCACGAATTGAATTATAATCAAATTGCTTTGGGCCGTTTACCAATGTCAGTAATTGACGATTATACAATTCGAACAATTCAATTCAAATAAAATTCTTTTTTTTTATTTATATATTCTATATTATTTTATTTATATATTATTTATATATTCTATATTATTTATATTATTTATTATATATTATTCTAAATTAATTAGAATTCTAAATTCTATTTATAAATTATATATATTAATTATTAATTATTAAATTCTAATATATTAATAATTAATAATTAATATCGAATAATATTCTATCTTTATTATTCTAATATATTTAGATTATTCTAATATATAATCTATATAATAAATTTAATAAATAGAATATTATTCTATTTCTATTTTAATTCTATTTCTATTTTATATTAGTATAATTTATATTAGTATATTAGATTCTAATTAAATATTAATTAAATATATCTATAATAACTAATAAATATATATAAATATATATAGTATAGTTTAATTTAAATATATAGTTTATTTAATTTATATATAGTTTTCTAGTTTATTTAATATAGTTTTCTAGTTTATTTAATTTTGAATTTAAATATTTTAAATATATAGTCTAGTTTAATTTAAAGTCTAGTTTAATTTAATTTAAATTTAATTTAATATAGTTTCATAGTTTCGAACTACTCTTTCGTATAAAGAATGAGATTAGTCCTATAACTGTACCTATAGCAATTCATACTCCTTAGGATTTAATTCAATTAGGAATTTAGTATATAAAATTTTTTCCTGGTCGTATCAATAAGGTCATGAGATTTCGATTTATTTATCTCTTATTTTACATCTAATGGATTTACCTGAACCGATACATGATTTTCTTTTAATCTTTCTGGGATCAGGTCTTGTATTAGGAAGTCTCGGAGTAGTATTACTTACCAACCCAATTTTTTCTGCTTTTTCGTTGGGACTGGTTCTTGTTTGTATATCTTTATTCTATATTTTATCAAACTCCCATTTTGTAGCTGCAGCACAGCTACTTATTTACGTGGGAGCTATAAACGTTTTAATCATATTTGCTGTGATGTTCATAAATGGTTCAGAATATTACCAAGATTTTCATCTTTGGACCGTTGGGGATGGAGTTACTTTGATGGTTTGTACAAGTATTTTTGTTTCACTAATAACTACTATTCCAGATACATCATGGTACGGGATTATTTGGACTACAAGATCCAATCAGATTATAGAGCAAGATTTGATAAATAATAGTCAACAAATTGGAATTCATTTATCAACAGATTTTTTTCTTCCATTTGAACTAATTTCAATAATTCTTTTAGCTGCTTTGATAGGTGCAATTGTCGTAGCTCGCCAGTAAGAATAGAACTAGTAACATCAATCTAAATTCCATTTTTTTTTTTCTATTTTATCTCCATTTCCTTTGAATTTTATATGTGAATGGGAAAGTGAAAGATTTTTTATGTTTAAAATAAATTGAAATGAATCGAAATAAGGAGTTGGTCAATGATGCTCGAACATGTACTTGTTTTGAGTGCCTATTTATTTTCTATCGGTATCTATGGATTGATCACGAGCCGAAATATGGTTAGAGCCCTTATGTGTCTTGAACTTATACTGAATGCGGTTAATATCAATTTCGTAACTTTTTCTGATTTTTTTGATAGTCGCCAATTAAAAGGAAATATTTTTTCAATTTTTGTTATAGCTATCGCAGCCGCTGAAGCAGCTATTGGACCGGCTATTGTTTCGTCAATTTATCGTAATAGAAAATCAACTCGTATCAATCAATCGAATTTGTTGAATAAATAGTATTAATCAGAAAAATTCGAATTTCGAATATTGAAATTCGAATATTGAAATTCGAATATTTATCAATTCAAATTCACATGTATGATACACAACGTATGATCATGTTTGAGAAAACGTAAGAAATCAAAGTATCTTGGCCCTCTCTTATGAATTGATCCAGAGGTAGATTGATTAGAAGAATTCTGGTAAATCATTGATTCGTCTGGTGTCGAAATATATGATTCATTTACAAGTTTACTAGATCGAAAATTGCTGATGTTCAAAAATTAATAGATCCAATGTCACATTCAGTAAAGATTTATGATACATGTATAGGATGTACTCAATGTGTCCGAGCCTGCCCCACAGATGTATTAGAAATGATACCTTGGGACGGATGTAAAGCTAAGCAAATTGCTTCTGCTCCAAGAACAGAGGATTGTGTTGGTTGTAAGAGGTGTGAATCCGCCTGTCCGACAGATTTCTTGAGTGTTCGAGTTTATTTATGGCATGAAACAACTCGAAGCATGGGTCTAGCTTATTGATACGTTTCAAAAAACCACATACGAATACCATTTTTTTACTGACAAAAACCCGCGCTCAAAATAGAAAAAAAAAAAGAAAGATTTTTTTTTTCTCTATTTTGAGCGCGGGTTTTTCTGGTCCAAGTGTATCTTATTTTTACCACGAATTTTTTTCCTTGGTTAACAATAGTTGTAGTTTTGCCAATATCCGCGGGTTCCTTAATCTTCTTATTTCCCCATAG